CCATATCGTTCGAGTAAGAAAAGTGTGGTAGAAACAAACTATTTACATTTGTCAAAAAGAGTTTCTGTTACTCGTATGAACCACAGTAAATGTGAACGGGGAATGCAAGGCGAATCGAATACTTTAAAAAAAAAACATGCTTGTAAGAAAGATAATAAGAGAGATAATAGAATAATCTCGGAAGAGGATAAAGCAGCTATTAATAAAGAGAAAGACTTTAATATTTTCAGTTCAGGGAAAGGATATGCTGATTTTCAGATATATTTCACTTTAAATTCGACTGAGAATAAGTATTTGGATTGCGGAAAAAATCTTTCTGAATGGCTTTTTCAGGGAGAATATATTAACCACGAACGTATCAATGAGCAACTAATAAACAATTCGGCTATTCGACGGTATTTTCCTTCTGTTCTTACCGGGACGGAGCAAGATAAAATAGAATCAATTTCAAAGTTTTATTTGTCAATCTCTCAAGAATCTTTTGCGAAAGACATAGAATATGTAATAAATAATTTATTTACGGGAGAAAGAGAAATTTTAATTGATAATTTTCCAAAATCGATTCGTTATGCTTTTTTGGACATACTACTGATAGAAAAACTAGATATAGATTTTTATAGCACTAAAAGGTCTATCAAAAATATCAAATCATCTGAATTTTTTGGATATTCTATGCGATCAGATGACAATAATAGAATAGTTGATGTGTGGAATATAAGAAAATCCTAAAATATTTGTTTGAATCATTTCGTTCTTCTGGATGCTGGACCTAAAATTACTCGAAGGAATAAATGTGATATAAACATATTGGATTTTATTATATCTGTGAATCGTAGTACATGTTGGAATATTCTTTATCCATTCCGGTCCTCGCGCGAAGACAATGAACAATATATAAATATATTCTACAATTTTTTCCGATCCGAATCATTGGTAACAATAATAGATCGTTTCGTTTTATTAATTACCGAACCTAATGAGTTTCGTGATCATAGTTATAAGAAGCTTATTTTTCATGTAAATCATATAATGGAAGAATTTTATAATGAAATATATATATTATTATCATTATCATCCAATGACAAGAATAAGTTAAACGATAGAAATTCGGGTTTTTTCTCATGTATTTCACCAAATAAAGGTATTACTGGTGAGAATAATGAACATCTACCTTGGATCATTCGGGAAAAATTGATAAAAACTCCTTTTAGGGAAAGTTTAGAAAGATCTCATATAGCAGATCGCGAAACTAATAAATTAATTAAAAATGAAATTCATATACATTTTAAAGAATTATTATTAAATAGATCATATTTAATAAAAAAATCATACTTTCTTTTAAAGAATCAAATTTATGTACTTTGGATAAAAAATGAAGGTTTGGGTAATGTCGCAAGGAATATAATTAACCGACATTTATTTAATTGGAGAGGAACTGAAAAAAAATGTTTTAATTATTCTAAAGTTTATAAAAATAATAAATATGTCAATTGGAATGCGAATGTATGTGAATGGTCCGATAAAACTGGGAATTTTACAGAATTCTTAAAGAATTTTGTTTCTTCTAAAAAGAACTTTTTTGGAATAGTATACAATGAAATGAGATCTTTCATTAATGAAAATTCGAGTGGTCGATATGTGAAACTTAATAACAATTACTTTAAGTTTTTTTTAATTTATAAAAACTTTATAAAGGTATTTGAGTTTCTGATTTATAAGTTCAAAGATTTTTTTTATACATTGAGTTCTTTGTCAAGTTTCATTGATACTAGAAGTATTTATTCAAAAAGAAATGTTTTAGATAATCGTGAATTAGAATTTGAATTTTTGATCGATGAAAAATCAATAGCACCCTCGTCTCCGAATAGGATATCAGTAGATCAATTTATCATCGATGTATTCCACAACGAATTCAACAATGATATTGATTGCATAGAACCACTTGCTACTTTTTCCATATTTAAGAATCAAGACAATTTGAATCCCGCAAAACTATTTAATGAGAGTTCCCTGAGAACTTATTTTTGTGGGGCAAATACATTAGAGTTTTCGAATTATTTGAATCATCTCCAATTGGATCCCAATAAGAGATGGTCTTTCTTATTCCTCCGCAATACGAAGAAAAATCCTATTCGAAACTATGATCTTACATATGAACAATTATTAAATATTTTACCTATATATATATATCCTTCGTCTATCGTTGAAATAATATCTTTTCTATCGGAAAAGGAAATTTTTTCAATTATTCGATCACAGATATCCGAGATTTCTTCCCCTGAGTATCTAAAAAGAGGTTGTGATCAAATATTTGCATTTGTTTATAACTTATATAAATTAAATTCATTAACTGAAACTAATTCATTTATTCGTGGAAAAAGAAATATTGACTTTATTAGAAACTTTCCTATTATAGCACCTTTAACGGAAAAACAAATAGTAAATTTCGAGATTACTTACTATTACCAGTCAATTCTCGCTACAAAGGAGTTTGATATTTTCTTGGGTAAAAGGACTTTAAACCCGAAACTGAGTCTTATTCAAAATAAATCTTACGAAAATAATGTGCTCTCTGAAATTTTCGGAGGGATTCAGAGTAGAACCGACGGAATGCTTTATCGGATCAAAGAATTGTTTGGAAGAGATAGTCTAATGGAAGATTCGAGAAACGGGATTGAAAACGAGGTTATGGATAGGGAAAGAACCAATTTAAATTTATTCAATTCCTTCGGAGAAAATGAAATTATTTCTTTATCATTTTTTTCACCACATCTAAAGGAATTAGTTAAAGAAACGAAAATGTATGTGATATCTCAAAAAGATGATATTTCTAAAAAATATAAATTGCTCGAGCCGTATATGCTGTGGTTTTTTACTCGTGAATGGTGGGAGTACTTTTATAATATATTCTTCTCAGAAGCATTTTCAAGGATATTACGAAACCGCAATTATCAATTTTCGCACACTGGGGATGTAGGAAAAATAAGAATTGAAATAGGAATTGGTGATCAACCAAACAAACCATTATTTAATTTTAAATTCAGAAGGTCATTAATAAATATAAATTATTGGAATGATGAATATTTATTAATAGGTTTTTTTATCCTTGTTCTCTTACTCTCTGAAAACTCGGACCATATTGACCTATGGAGACGCTTCGGAATATTTGAATATTTAACAAATTCTTTACAAAAATATCGTTTGGATGCGTTTATGTATCCCCATTTGGATACGATATATCATCATTCGAAATACCTTCATCCTTGGGTATTATATTATTCAACATTCTTTTATTGGATATTTTATTATTTGATATTATTCCATCATTTGATATTCCCTCATCGGATATTCCATTATTTGTTTAGTAGAAGAAACAAATATATATATATATATAATTTTATAAGGATAAGGATAAGGAGTTTCCACTATTTTCTGATAAATATCAATTATTTTTGGAAAGAGATTAATAAATATTTATCCACAAATGAAAAAATTAAAATATGGTTGAATAATAATGAAAGCCCGGACCCTTTTTCGATAGAGAAAGAATTATTAATTCGGTCCCTAATAACAGAAAAAAATGTTTTTCAGTATGGATCGAATACTACTTATCGTAATTCATTGAATAATTATTTTGGTTATCGGATTACTAATAAAGAAGGGTTTTATTACTTAGTATATTTGGCTGAAAGCTATAAGAAGGATCTAATGAATTACCCGCTTAATCAATTTGATTCAGCGGAATCTCGGGTTTTCCTCGCGTTTCAGCAAAGAATGACTTCATTGAATCTTAAATCTAGAATGATTTCTGCTCCATTCGAATTAGGATTATCCCTTTCCAAAGGGATTTTACTAATAAGTACCACGGAAACGGAAATAGAAAGATCATCATATTTAATAAAAGATCTAGCAGTAGACTCTTGTGTTTCTTTAATACAAATATCTATGAGGTATTTGTATAAAGAGGATTATTCATATAGATGTGATCATTACATTATAGAGAATGAGATGACACTTTTTATGAGAATTCTGTGCCGATTAATTTCTATCTTGGAAGCAGTGAAAAAAATGCCCCCCTCCATAATATGGATCAAAAATATTCATGAAGTGAATGATATCATGGTTAAAACTCAACTAGAACCTAGTAAACCTAGTGTTGAAGTATTATCACTTCAATTACATTTATTATTAATATCTTTCACTGAGATTGCCAATAATACTTCTAGTAGTATGATTGTTATTGGTTCAACTCATCTTCCCGAAAAAATGGATCCATCTCTAATATGTCCAAATCGATTAGATAGATTAATAAATATTCGAATGCTTAGTATCTCAGAACGGCAGAAGGGATTTCCTATTCCCCTACGTAGCAAATGTTCTTCTCATCTAGAGAATATTGATTGGTCTTTTCTCAATGAGTTTGGATATGGAACCTTCTCTTATTACGCATTACGAGATTTAGAGTCAATTGCTAATGAATTTTTATTATTCGGTATTTCCCGTGATGAATGGGTTTTCTGCAATAATAAAATCAGAGCTTTTTTCTATGGACAAATCATTCCCAATGACGTTTTTTACAAAGCTTTTGTTGATAGGTTTTTCGATTGCGAAAAGTATATAGATATTAGTCGAAATTACGAAAAACATCTTTATAGAGTAGGAAAGGCTGTTGAGAACATAGTTATAAGAAGTATTAAAACGAGCCCTCTATGTGAAGGTAAATCTACTGACATTTTTTTGAAAGGCAATTTTGATGATTTGTTTAAATATTTAGAATCTTCTATTACCGAAAACACTATAAAAGAATTTACTATATTATCCTATATTCTGGGGTGCTTAGCTGGATTAGCAGCTCGAGATTCTTGGTTTATATCGGAAGATAAAGAAGAAAATTCGATCTTTTTCGAGGATGAATATGAAAATTCTTTCGATATAGCCTGTTCTTTTTCGGAGAATCTTTTGGTAGAATTTCCATGGTTGGAAACACATCAAGATAATTCTATTAATAATGAAATTAATAATAAAGTAAGATTTGCTTCTCATCCTGAAACAAGAGTTCCTATGATTATAATGCAAATGCAAAAATTTTATACTTTTTCATACAGGAGGGCGGTGAGAAGATACGGAATGGCGACCGATACAGCTTTTACTTTCAATAAACGGCGTCTCGATTTTTTTTGCGATAACTTGTATTGGATAGGAATACCGGATAAATTCTTTCAATTTGAATCTGAAATAGCAGCACTTTATGGAAAGAATATAACGAAACCGCTTTTCTGTTTCAAATCTATTTTTTATTATCCTTTTCGTTATGGTTATAAGAGGTTCTCATATGAAGAATCACTGAAAATCTTAGAGATAATAGAGTCCCAAATGGAAGAGGTTTTATTTAAAGAACAATCTGTAATATTTGAGATCCCTCCATCGACGAAATATCAATTATCTTATGAACCATTGTTATTCATGAGGAAACGATTCGTCTGGGATCCCACAGATTTATCAATATTTGAAAAAAATCCCCCTGTTTTATTTTCACTTCGAGAATTATTTGTGGATAAAGAAACGATAAAACAGCTTTATATTATTTACGAAGAAAAATTTAAAGTTTTAAAGGTGAAAAGAGATTTCAGAGACTTTTCTGTTTATTATAAAGAGGAAGAAGAAGAGGAAGATGAAGAAATTTTAAAAGATGAAAATGAAGATGAAGATGAAGAAAATTTAAAAGATGAAGATGAAGAAATAAATAGCAAAAGTAAATTGGAAAATAAATTCGAACGGAATTTTGGTGTCCTACTCGAATATGTATACGGAAAAAAATCCGAAGTTTTGTATGAACCCTGGTTGATTGAATCTTCGTCAAAGAGTGATTTGTTTTTTATTCGTCTCGAATCATTGAATAATTACGAAGAATGGCTTGACGTAAATAGTTCATTATATACTTTCATTCATAGTACTCTTTTTGAAAGTCACAAATATTTATCAAATTTATTTATATCTAACAGAATGTCATTGAATAATATAATGAAAATGCTTCTGAAGGATAGAAATATTTTTCAAAAGGAAATTGAAACTTTACTTTAAAAAAAAAATTTCCATATCGAACCCAGAAAAATAATTAACAAAAAGATTTTGTAAAGAAGGCGCTTCATTTACCTCCGTGTAGGCTAGGTCGCCCCTACAAAGTTGGTTATGTCTATCCATGAGATAGTAGGCATTAAGGAAGTGGGGAAATCAATATCGAGAATTAATTATCATAATATTGACTATGAATTATGAGAAAGCTACAAGAATAGTCGCTTAAGAAGAATATTCAATTAATAAAAGATAAAAATAAATTAAAAAAAAAATAGGATATTTTCAAAACGAAAGTGGCAGTTCATGGGAAAGGTGGAATCGGTAAATCAACGACAAGTTGCAATATTCCAATTGCTTCAGCAAGACGTGGTAAACGAGTTTCACAAATTGGATGTGATCCTAAACATGATAGTACTTTTACCCTTACAGGATTTTTGATACCTACCATTATAGATACTTCACAATCCAAGGATTATCATTATGAAGATGTTTGGCCCGAAGACGTAATTTATAAAGGTTATGGGGGGGTTGATTGCGTGGAAGCGGGAGGACCACCCGCAGGAGCTGGGTGTGGAGGATATGCAGTAGGAGAGACTGTTAAATTGTTGAAGGAATTAAACGCTTCTTATGAATATGATATTATTTCGTTTGATGTATTAGGTGATGTAGTCTGTGGAGGTTTTGCTTCTCCATTAAATTATGCAGATTTTTGCATTATAATTACAGATAATGGATTTGACGCATTATTTGCAACTAATCGTATTGCTGCTTCTGTTGGGGAAAAGGCGCGTACACACCCACTTCGCCCGGCGGGCTTGGTAGGAAATCGCACATCGGAAAGAGATCTTATTGATAAATATGTAGAAGCTTGTTCAATGCCCGTATTAGAAGTATTACCTCTCATTGAACATATCCGAGTATCTAGAGTGAGGGGTAAAACATTATTTGAAATGGTTGAATCTCAGCCCTCTCTTAACTATGTTTGTGATTTTTATTCAAATATAGCGGACCAAATATTATCTAAACCAGAAGGAATTGTACCGAAAGAAGTTTCCGATCGAGAATTATTTAGTTTACTTTCCGATTTTTATTCAAATCCTATCGGGAATAGGGAAGAGAAAAACGATCGAGAGAATTCGCTTGATTCTATGATAATAATTTAAGACTTAAATTATTTTGTTCATTAATCAAAGAAATATATCTATGTCAGTGAAAACATCTGAAACTCTCACTTTTGAATGCGAAACAGGTAACTATCATACTTTTTGTCCCATTAGCTGTGTAGCTTGGTTATATCAAAAAATTGAAGATAGTTTTTTTCTGGTGGTAGGTACAAAAACATGTGGTTATTTCCTGCAAAATGCCCTCGGAGTTATGATCTTCGCGGAACCCCGTTATGCCATGGCAGAATTGGAAGAAGGAGATATTTCAGCTCAATTAAATGATTATGAAGAGTTAAAAAGACTTTGTTCTCAAATAATAAAAAATAGAAATCCCAGTGTTATTATATGGATCGGTACTTGTACCACGGAAATAATAAAGATGGATTTGGAGGGCATGGCACCAGAACTGGAAAATGAAATCGGGATACCAGTTATAGTAGCGAGAGCAAATGGACTGGACTATGCCTTCACTCAGGGAGAAGATACTGTACTAGCTGCTATGGTACATCGTTGTGCCGAACGAGATTCCTATTTATTAGGTGATGAACGAAACCAAACCGTACAGAATCAAGCTTTACAAGATTCCTTTTTCTTTCCCGGGAATAAGGAAGAGACTCTCGAACCTATTATGAATCCTAAGAAAAATCCTCCTTTAGTTCTCTTTGGATCCCTACCTTCGAGCGTTGCTTTTCAACTTGGTTTAGAATTGAAACGCCAATCTATTCAAATATCAGGTTGGTTACCTGCTCAGAAATATAATAATCTTCCATTATTAGGCGATGGGGTTTACGTTTGTGGTGTTAATCCATTTTTGAGTCGTACAGCAACAACTTTAATGCGACGTCGGAAATGCAGATTGATTGGAGCACCCTTTCCTATCGGTCCCGATGGAACACGTGCTTGGATTGAAAAGATTTGTTCTGTGTTTGACATTGAACCTCGAGGCTTAGGGGAAAGGGAGGAACAAGTGTGGGAAAGCTTGGAAGATTATCTCGATTTGGTACGCGGAAAATCCGTATTCTTTATGGGAGACAATCTTCTAGAAGTATCTCTAGCACGATTCCTAATTAGGTGTGGAATGATTGTTTATGAAATTGGTATTCCATATATGGATAAACGATACCAAGCTGCTGAATTAGCATTTTTACAGAATACGTGTGGGAACATGTGTGTTCCCGTGCCACGAATCGTAGAGAAACCAGATAATTATAATCAGATACAACGTATGCGTGAGTTACAACCTGACTTAGCCATCACTGGGATGGCTCACGCTAATCCATTGGAAGCAAGAAAAATTAATACCAAGTGGTCAGTCGAATTTACCTTTGCTCAAATTCATGGGTTCACCAATGCAAGAGATATTCTTGAACTTGTTACTCGTTCATTACGACGTAATAATGGTTTAGAAGATTTTGGTTGGACCAGCTTAGTGAAAAGGGATAAATAATTTAAGAATGTAATAAAATTTTTGAATTTATGAAATATTTGGAGAATTTAAACAGAAAAAACTTATAAATCAGTAAGAATGTTATATAAAAGATTTTATTAACAAGTTTATTATTCTTGAATATTTGTATTTATTTATATATAAAGGGAAGGAACAATACTAGTGTGGTCTGTATATGCTATGCGGAAGTGAATGCTTTTCGCTTTGTTCTACGTATCAATAACGAGATATACAACATATATCTTGTTATTGGTATATATCTCATCGTAATTCATATGAAGTATTGAGGGCAGTGAATCAATGGAGGTATTTGTCTTTCCAAAGGGACAGAGGTATATTGGTATCTCAGAAATAAAACTGGACGACCTTAAGATAGGTACTAAAGTCCTATTTTTCATACGGATATATATATAGATAATAATGAATATGCTATAATAATCTTATGATTCTGTATCATCCCCATGCTTAGAGTATTCCCCGGATGGTCCGAATCCGGAGACATTGATGAATCACGAGGATTCGAAGATATAAAAATATCTCTTCAACGAATTAATAACACAATATTTTTTATTCACTACAAAACAAATGGTATATTTATATGTGATAACAAAGTCTTCAATATTATGATTAAATCATACATAAAATGTTCGGACCGTAGATACCTATCCCGATTTCGGACCTATACTTTAATATATATATATATATATATATATATATATATATATATATATATATTAGTAAAAAAAAAGTAAATTCATGAGGTAATGGTCATTGATTAAGAAAGCGGAGGAATACATATCAGTGCGCCATTGCTACTCCAATTCTTAAGATTATATCTACTTAATCAATCCTTGATTTTGATTTCTTATCTTTTTATCTTTTAACTTTCTTTGACCAAAAATATATTTTAATTTTAAATATGAAGATCATAGTCATATTTCATCATTATATTATTAATAATATGAACATACCTGATATTAATCCGAATAAATAATAAGATATTCTTCCTCCTTCTCCATATCTCAATACTTCCCCTCCGAAAAAACTTGAGATACCGACGCCATTGACAATCCCATCGAGGATCCGTTGATCAGGAAAAGAAATTATTTCGGCTAATGTTCGTGTACCTCAAACAAATACCGTATTATAATATCCATCTATATAACCTCGGGAATACGACCAATTGTATAAGGAACTTGGAAAATAACCTAAAATTCCTTCTGATTGAGGATCCGTTTCTTCTTGTAGGTTCCGCGAGAGAAAGAGAGGTCCGTAAAGAATAAGAGCAATAAATATTCCCAAAAATGCTGTACCAACCGAAGTAGTTGCATTTATCCAGAATTCTTCAGAATCCATTTTATGAGAATAACTCAATGATGGATCCAGCCAATAGGATAATAAATCAAAACCCATTTTTTCTTTAGAAAAAGGAACTCCTATAAATCCAATGAACAAAGTGGGTATTGTTGGCACGAGTAAGGGGAATAACATTATATTATTCGATTCCTTGGGATATAAAGGATATTCTTTCTGAGAATAATGAGTCGAAACAGGATTCTCCATCTCTTTCTCACCAGATTCTTCAATATTCTCTAGAGGATTAAATAATTCTAATTCTTTCGAACCCTTTTTATTTTGTACGAATGACAACGCAAAATCCATTCCCTTACCAGATTTTCTAGTTTGATTTTCCTCCCATATAGAAACAGAAGGAGAAATAGAATGTTTGTTGAATGGGTTGGCACGAAAATCTCCTTCGGGAGTGGGGAAATACATACGGAACATATAGAATCCAGTTAGTCCTGCTATAAACCAAGCCATCCACCCGAGAATGGGAAAGTATAACCGACTATCGGCAAGAATCTCATCTTTGGACCGAAAACAAGCAAAAGGTGGAATACCGCAAGGAGAGAGTGTGCCTAGAAGAAAAGTGGTTCCTGTAATTGGCATGTATTTTCTCAAGCCACCCATAAAAGCCATATTTTGGCTTTTATCGGGACAATATCCAACAATAGGTTCCATAGAATGAATGACCGATCCGGATCCAGGAAATGATAGAGCCTTAGAATAAGCATGCGTAATAAGATGGAACAGAGCAGCTCGATAAGAACCTATACCTGGGGCTAACATAATGTAACCTAATTGGGACATTGTAGAATAAGCTAAGACTCTTTTAAGATCTTTTTGAGCAAGAGCTATTGTGGCTCCTAATAGGGCTGTTATTCCACCTATCCGAGAGATTAGGCTCATCATAAGGGGTAAAGCTTTGAAGAGCGGGAACATTCGAGCCACGAGAAAGATTCCCGCTGCTACCATAGTAGCAGCATGAATAGGGGCTGAAATAGGAGTGGGTCCTTCCATAGCATCAGGCAACCATACATGAAGTGGAGATTGCGCGGATTTAGCTACTGAACCTGGGAATGGGGAGAGAGCACAGAAGGTAGCAAAAAATAAACTAACTTCATGATTGGCGAGCAACTTATTGAATAATTCAGATAAATCTTCAAATTCAAAACTGCCTGTTATCCGATAGGAACCTGAGATTCCCAATGATGATCCGGAATCTCCTACACGATTAGTTATAGAAGCTTTTTGACGAGCATTAGCTGCATTAGGTCGAGTGAACCGAAAACCTATTAATGAATAAGAGCACATTCCTACTAATTCCCGAAAGATATGAATTTGTATTAGATTGGGACTAAGAACCAATCCTGGCATGGGGGCATTGGAGAGACTGGGATAAGCGAAGAACCTTAGATATCCTTGGTCATGAGGCATATAACTGTCACTGTGAATCGTAACCATAACTCCTATAGTAGTAATTGGTACTGACATAATGGGAGTGAGTGGATCAATCAAATAACCTACTTCCAAAGTAACATTTTTATTGTGAATCCAAGACCATAAGTATCGATAAATGGGATTACCATTAATTTGTTGCCAAGAAAGGTGGGGAGAAATGAACATAGCTGTGCCTAGCAGTGAAATGCTGATAATGGCATATATACGACGAAGATTTTTAGTTGCCTTTGGAAAGAAAAACAATCCCAATCCTATTAGAATGGAGGATATAAGTGGAAATAAAGGCACCATCCAAGCATGATATATTAGTTTCATAGAAGATTCTTTCGGGAATGAAACTATTTCATTTTTGGTTTATAATTTACAGTATGGGGGAAGAAAAAAGGGAATAAGTGAATGATGAAATTATATCCCATTTATTCGAAATCTTTATTCGAATGAAATTTGGATCAATAAAATTGATTCTTCTTCATTCAAAAAATAACTGAAATATTACTAAAAAAATTTCTCTTATTATAAAGTAATGAGTTATTATAAAGCAATGAGATTTTACATGTATCTCCCTAATCAAGAGATATTTTCCATTTCTATCAGAAAATTAGTTGTTCGTAGCAAAACTTGATGAAGGATGGAACAATTGGAAAGGAAATATTTGCTTGTTCTACTCCAGTTACTAACATTTAATTTCGATTTTCCAATCTATAACCATTTCCTATTTATAAATCCAATTTTGTAATGAATGCATACGCAGTAATTGAAACCGGAGGTGAGCAAATCCGAGTGGAACCAGGAAGATTTTATGATGTTCGTCATTCCGCGTCATTGAGACCAAATCTCTCGAGCCCAAATACTAAAATATTAATCTATCGAGTATTAATGATTTATCATGAATCTACCATAAATCTTGGACATCCCTGGTTGGGAGGTGCAGTAGTCAAAGGAAGAATTCTGCAGTCCCATCTTGAAAACAGAATTACCATTCATAAAAAGCGTTCTGGAAAGAAAACATGACGTAAGTTAGGACATCGACAAAATTTGGTTCGATTTGTAGTGGATTCCATCTGTCCAAATGGGAAAGATTTATATGAATAAATTAATTATTCATATGACACGATTCCCAATATCAAGATTATTGGAAGCCTTTATTTTCTAAGCGTAAATCCTTCAATTATTTTAAAAAATGACTATACACAAACTATACATGTTTCTGCAAAAATATACATATATATAGAGGCATTCCTCGTTATGGCGGTCCCAAAGAAGCGTACTTCTAAATCGAAAAAGAAAAGTCGTAAAACTGTATGGACAGAAAAAGCTAATCGGGCTGCGGTAAAAGCTTTTTCTCTAGCTCAATCTATTTCAACTGGTCGTTCCAATAGTTTTTACTATACAACAAAATAAAATCCGAATAATCTGAAATTGAATCCATTCATAAATCAGATGAATTACGACATAGATATAGATAAAGATACTGTATCTTCTAAAGAAAATGCTCCCGTGTATGGAAAGAATAATTCTTCCATACAAAAAAAAGAATAGTTTAATTTACGAATTTATGGATTTTATTAAGCTATAACTATATATGAAATATTATATATATATATATATATATATATATATATATATATATAATAGAATAATCTTTTTCAATAAGATAAGAATATTTGATATGAAAATCCTTTTCTATACTTCTCCCTTTATAGATCCGGAATAGCTTTTATCTTTCCTTCCTCTCCACTAAGTTTAAAGATGTTCATTCTGTTATGAAGTCCAACGAAAAGATTCTTCTCGGAGCAGCGGGATTTGAACCCACGACCTCCATCACCCCAAGATGATACGCTACCTAGCTGCGCTATGCTCCGTTACAACAGAATAATTCATTATAATATTCTAATTAGTGAAAGTTTATATTTAAGATTACCATATAATTTAATTATAATGTTATTTGACATTTTAGTATAAAGCATGCTATTATGTTCTACGACGAGCCGCCATGGTGAAATTGGTAGACACGCTGCTCTTAGGAAGCAGTGCTAAAGCATCTCGGTTCGAATCCGAGTGGCGGCATCTTTGCACCTATAAAATAAAAATAGATTGAGAAATTAAGGTCTTTTTACATTTGGAATTTAAGATCTATTCATCTTATTTATTTATTTATATTTTATTTATTTATATATATAAATAAATATATATTTATTTATAATATAATAAATCAATCTGTGAAATGAAATTTTTTAATTAGTTCATTCCAGAATAATAATGTAATGTAAAAAATTTAAATTATTACGATACTCAGAACCTTGGAACATATATTAGCTCACACACCTCTCTTTCTCCTTTTTTCCGTCACCCTTCCCTATTGGGGAAAATTGGTCTATATAAGAAACAAGAAACTGAGCAATTTAGGCCGAAGAAGCGTGATAATTACTTTTATTTGTATAACAGGATTTCTATCAACTCGCTGGCTTTACCCCGGGCATTCACCATTAAGTAACTCATATGAGTCACCTATGTTTCCTTCACGGAGCTTCCGTTTAATTCATACGGTTCTGATTCGGAGCCAGAATGATTGGTTGGGTACAATTACTGCACCAAGTGCTATGTTAACTCATGGTTCTGCTACTTCAAGTGTTCCCAGAGAAATGCAGCAATCCACAGTCCTAGTGCCTGCTCTACAATCTCATCGGTTAATGATGCATGTAAGTATGATGATGTTCAGTCACGCAACTCTTTCACGTGGGTCCCTATTAGCAATAGCTCCTTCGGTCATTACATCAAAAAAGAATATGGATACCCCAATAATTATTTCCGGTATAGACTCATCCATCTGGTCCTCCTCAGAAAAGAGCAATGAACGGGGAGAGTGCGATTCACCAAACACTCCCTTTCTGTTATCTATAAATTCTCGTGAAGACCAATTGACTTAACAATCAGATCATTGGAGTTATCGAATTACTAGTCTAGGCTCTCCCCTTTTAACCTTAGGTATTCTTTCTGGAGCAGTGTGGGCTAATGAAGCATGGGGATATTATTGGAACTGGGATCCCAAAGAGACTTGGGCTTCAATCACTTGGCTTATGTTTGCAACTTATATGCATACTAGAGTAACTAAGAGTTGGCGAGGTAAAGAACCAGCAATTGCAGCTTCCTCGGGGTTTTCCACAACTCGGATTCGTTACTTAGGAGTTAATCCCTCAGGAAAAGGTTTACACAGCCATGGATGGTTAAATTAATCCAGGATGTAATTTAAAGTGCACCTTGCTTTGTTTCGTCGATCAAAAGAAAATAATTTTCGAGATTCTATGAAATTGTAAAAATCACTATTTGAAATAAATAATTGTGAAAATCAAATAGTGATTTTTATAATCTGTATTTATTACTCAGAAGTAATCAAACTCTTAACTACCGCTTCCGGAGATCCCAGGATAGAATAAAATCCACCTTGCTGTTCCACAAGGGTAAGACCAGATCGGGATAAAAACCAATGCCTACTATAGGCAACAAAAAGCGAATTAGAATGAGAATCTCTCGTGGTCCAGAATCCATGATGTGGGAAATCGGAGCATTAGAAACCTTATATCCATAGAACATTTGACGTAACATGGGCAACGAGTAAATAGGGGTTAAGATTATTCCAATTGCTTCTATTACGGTAATAATTATTTTTGAAGTAAAGGAGTAGTTTCGACTACCAACCATTCCCAAAGAAACCATTAATTCTGATATGAAGCCACTCATGCCCGGTAATGCGAGAGATGCTACTGGAAAGCTACTAAACATGGTGAATGTTTTAGGCATTGAAACAGCTATTCCCCCCATTCGGTCAATGAAAAGGGTACGTATTCTATCATAACTTGTTCCTGCTGAAGAAAAAAGGGCAGCACCAATTAATCCGTGAGGAATCATCTGTGGAATAGCTCCATTAAGGCCTATATCCGTTACGAAACCAATACCAATAGGTACGAAACCCATATGAGATACTGATGAATAAGCAATTCTTCTCTTTAAATTACGTTGACTTAAAGGGATTGGAGCTGCATAAACGATTTGAATTGCTCCCACTATTACTAACCATGGGGAAAATATGGAATGGGCATGGGGCAATAATTCCATATTAATCCGAATTGGTCCATATCCTCCCATTTTCAAGAGAATCCCAGCTGGAAGCATACATGTACTATAATGTGCTTCCCCATGAGTATCTGGCAACCAGGTGTGTAAGGGAAAGATTGGTAGTTTCACAGCATAAGCTACGGGGAAGCTTAGGTATAAGACTATTTCTAATACTATAGGATAGGATTTATTAGCTAAATTTTGAGAGTCCAATGTTGGTTCATCAGATCCATAGAGACTCATAGTTAAAGCTCCTATTGGGAGAAAAATGGAACCACCTGCAGTGTACAAAATAAATTTTGTGGCTGCGTATAGACGCCTTTTCCCCCCCCACATGGATAAAGGTAAGTGAACAGGAATTAGTTCCGGCTCCCACATAAAAAAAGAAAGTGAAGTATCTTGAGGAGCGGATGATCCTACCTGGCCGCCGTACATTGCTAACATCGAGAAATGAAATAATCGTGGACTTCGGGTAACTGGCCAAGCCGCTGAAGTAGCTAAAGTAGTAATGAATCCTGTCGATGAAATAAGCCCAATGGAAAGTCCATCAATCCCCAATCTCCAATGAAAATCAATGGGATTTATCCAATTATAATCTTCTTTCAATTAAATAAATGGATTATTAAAATTGAAATGATAACAAAATATATAGGTTATTAAAAGGAACTCTGACAAGCAAATGCCTGAAGTATACCATCGAACAATCTTATTCCCCCTATAGGGGAATAATGGGATTGATGAACCCGCGGGTATAGGTAAAGGAACAATTATTGTTAGCCAAGGATAGTTGCTCGTGATGAGGATAGGGGGATTTTGAACAGAAAACCCATTCCCAAGATTTTGTTTGAGTATGGGTCTTTATCGAATAAGTACGAATTCCTATTTATTAGAAGAATAGGTTAAACCTTTCAGAAAGAGCCAACCATTCTTTTTCCATAGTATCTATCGGTCAATAAGCTAAACCCGTACTGCGAGTCGTCTCGGATCCCAAATAAACGCGTACACTCAGAAAATCTGTTGGACAAGCGGATTCGCACCTTTTACAACCTACGCAGTCTTCTGTTCTGGGAGCAGGAGCAATCTGGTTAGCCTTACATCCATCCCAAGGTACCGTTTCTGATACATCCGTGAGGCAAGCTCTTACACATTGGGTACAACCAATACATGTATCATAAATCTTTACTGAATGTGCCATTGGATCTATTGATTTCCAACAATACCGGGAGATACCATGAGCCTTAAATTTACTAAGATTTTACCGATGTATTGCTAATGGCAATATTATACCGATAAAATCCATTTGATGAATCTTTGTATTAATGAATATTTGGAATATACAACTTTGATTATTTATCGATTCTGAATGAAACCGATTCGAATTTTTTATACTTTACTTAATACAACTTAATCATTTATATTAACCACTAGCATAACAAATAAATGAATTTTATATGAAATAATCTCTATTTGTTTATAAATCGGAATGACATATCAGATCTTTATATATCCTTTTCAAAAGGTGAAGAAAAAAATAGAATATATCCAGATTTGTAACTTTATTACCATTTTAATAAATTGAATTGATCAATACGAATTGATTTTCTGTTGCGATAGATAGCTAGAACAATGGCTAATCCAATAGCTGCTTCAGCAGCTGCAATAGCTACAATGGAGATGGAAAAAATCTCTCCTTTTACTTGTTGAATGTCCAAAAAATTGGAAAATGTGACAAGATTTATATTAACTGCATTGAAAATTGACTCGAGACACATAGGTGCTCTGATCATACTCCGACTCGTGATTAATCCGTAAATGCCAATACAGAATAGGAAAGCACCTGGAATAAGTGCATGTTCAAGCATGATCAATTAACTCCTTATGGATCCTAAGGTTCTTAAGTATAAATAAAAGTTAAGTAAGTAAGTATAAAAAAAAGTTTTTATAGTACTCATGAAACGAAAAAATCATCTTTAGCCTATAACACCTCACTCTCCTCCAGTTCAAACATTTTTCCTCGGCGAGCCGTAGTAATAGCTCCTACTAGAGCAACCAAAAGAACTATAGAAAGAAGTTCAAATGGAAGCAAAGAATCGGTTAATAAATGGGATCCAATACGTTGAACGTCATCTGTTAAAGGTTCTTCCACGATCCCACCCGGTAATACAATTAAGGATACTCTAGACCATGATGTATCTAGGATCATAATGATCGGTAGAAAAAAAAGACTTATGCAAAGTGCTAAAGTAATTCCATCTCCTGCAGTCCGGTATGTAGAAAGATGGAAAGATTGTGGCTCATTCGTTGACGTAACAGCAGATACAATTGAAACATTTACGGCTCCTACATGAATCGAGATTTGCACAGCAGCTACAAAGTCCGCATTCAGTAAAAGATATGGAGGGGATATACAAGCGAAAACTGATCCTGAAAGAGGAGCGGAATAAACTATATTTGTGAGCGATACTACTCCTGGACCTCCTAATATGGGACCTGACTCTAAGGAGACAAAAATAGCCTCATGAATTGGTTCAGGTAAATTGATCATGTTCGCAATAAACGAAAGTCCTCTCTTTCAGGATCCTATTCACTGACTCAAAAAAATTACCCTGTTTCTATATAATTATATTCCGAGTTAATTCAGAAAGAAACTCTATATTTATTGTTTTTTCACCCCTTTTTTCCGCTTCTCAATCGAACTCGATGTAAGAATCAGTTACATCTCTTGAATCGAGATGTCCTTCCATAACTCCCTTAGATAAATAATTTAAACTTGGAATAGCTTGAATTGTAGAATCTTTGATCACTGATATGGGCAAACGTCCTAAAGCAATCTGATCATAATTTAATTCATGACGATCATAGGTCGAAAGTTCATATTCTTCAGTCATTGACAAACAGTTCGTGGGACAATATTCGACACAGTTTCCGCAAAATATACAAACTCCAAAATCAATACTGTAACTTTTCAATTGTTTCTTTTTCATGTTCCTTTTCAATTCCCAATCAACAACAGGTAGATTAATTGGACATACACGAACGCATACTTCACAAGCAATACATTTATCAAATTCAAAGTGAATACGTCCACGAAATCGCTCTGATGGAATCAATTTTTCGTAGGGATATTGAATGGTCATAGGTAAACGATTCATGTGATCCAAGGTCACCATAAAACCTCGACCGATATACCTCGCAGCTTGAATTGCTTGTTGACTATAATCCCGGAGTCCATTCACCATGGAAAACATATGGTAGATACCCTCGAATAAATTATTCAATTCTTTTTTTTTTTTTTTTTTTATCCAACTCATAAGATTGAATAAATATATAAATTATAAATGTGTTTATTATAGAATCTTATTCACATAAATAAATTATAGTGAAAGAAGTTGAAAAGAAGCTGTTAATAATAAATTACCCAGGGCGACAGGCAAAAGAAATTTCCAACCAAGATCCAATAATTGATCCATTCTCACTCTGGGTAAGGTCCATCTTGCCATGATAGAAATGAACAAAGATAAATAAGCTTTAGCTAATGTAATAGTAATTCCTATTGCAATATTGATAACCTCACCAGTTCCATCAGTTGAATTTAATTTTAAGTGGTCGAAAACTGGTAAGAAAGGGATAGAAAAGTTCCATCCGCCCGAATAAAGAACCGTTACGAACAATGAAGAAGCTAATAGGTTTGGATGAGAAGCAACATAGAATAGGCCGAATTTTATACCTGAGTACTCGGTTTGATAACCTGCTATCAATTCTTCCTCTGCTTCTGGTAAATCAAAAGGCAATCTTTCACATTCCGCCGGGGAAGGAATAAAAAAAGCTACGGAACCTATAGGTTGACGCCACAAATTCCATCCCCGAAAACCATATTTGGACTGCGCCTCGACTATATCAACTGTACCCAAGCTGTCGGATAATCATAGTCGATGTTAGCATCACTGTTAGCATCTCTATTCCAGAACCGTACATGAGACTTTAGCTTCATACGGCTCCTCGATGGCTATCGAGAAACAAAAATTTAATGATAAATTTTCATAATCAATTGAACCAATGAGATTCTGTCTGCTATAACAATAGAAGCTTTCGAATCTATCTCAGCCTTTACAGTTTTTTTGTTAGTGCTAACTCAAGTCTCTCAGTAGAAGAAGATTTTATATTCTCTATAGGATAGAATTTACTCATGCTCATTTATGATATGATATGAGAGGTGAGAACTGTATGAAGGATTACTTCGTTCCCGATAGTCATTCGTTTAGTAGATAAGGATATACTCCAGATCGGGGTCCTGGGGAAGTACTACTCGGTCGTCCCTACCAACGTCAAGTCCTAATCCCGTTATTGGGAATATCTATAAAAGATGCTTTTTTTACTAATCTTTCGCGTATCTTAGTGTTCCTGACCATCTACTCTTGCCTAATCCTAAGTATGATAGTAATAACTTCATACATTTTATCTTTTGCCCCCGCTGTCGGGCCCCGATAACTAATCTTGAACCCGGGTACACAGTTTTTCCTGCGTTCCGTACGCTTTCACTCCCGCACATAGAGGATGGGACTCGATCCTATTACTGCAAATGAAGAAGCTGTTTGATCTCACCCATATGACTATCTAGTTTTCTAGGATAAGAGGAAAAACTATCTCATCCTTTTAATTGACTCTCTTGCGAAAGAGGTTTAGTATTTCAACGAATCACACGTGGGGATATGGATGACACACGTAAAGCTAAAGGAATTTCATAACTAATGGATTGAGCAGCGGCTCGAAGACCACCCGGGAAAGAATATTTATTATTTGATCCGTATCCTGCCATGAGGGGTCCGAGAAGAGCAATACTTGAAACAGCGATCCAAAAGAAAACACCTGTACCAAGATCAGCTAGAATAATGTTGTGGCCAAAAGGAATTACTAAGTAACTTAGAAAAACTGGTATGATCACCACAGCCGGTCCGATATTGAATAACCATAAATCTCCCCTGGATGGAATAATATCTTCCTTCAATAGTAGCTTTATTCCATCTGCCAGAGCTTGAATAATTCCCGAAGGGCCAGTATATTCAGGTCCAATACGCTGTTGTATCCCTGCAGATATCTTTCTTTCAGGCCATATAATGACTAGAACTCCCATCGTAACTCCTAATACGAGAGTGATGATGGGGATGATAATCCATATAAAACCGAATAAATCTCTTGGAAATCCTAATCTATGGAATAGATTGATAGCTTGTTCCTCAATATCTGTATTAACCACCGTTTCAACGATCAACCTCTCCCGTGATAATATCTATACTACCTAGAATTGTCATAATATCTGCCAATTTCACTCCTTTTAAAAGTTGAGGAAGAATTTGTAAATTGAGGAAACCGGGTGGGCGAATTTTGAATCTCCAAGGAAAGAAAGAATCGTCTCCCATGAAAGAGATACCTAATTCTCCTTTAGGAGCTTCAATTCTAAAATAAAGCTCATTTTTGGGTAACTTGAAAGTGGGAGAGGGCTTTTTACCAATGAATCGATAATCAAAATCATTCCAATTTGATTTATTTACTTGATCAAGCCGTCGAGCTTCCAAATTTTCAAAAGGCCCCCCTGGAATAACTTCCAAAGCTTGTTTGATTATTTTCACGGATTCTCTCATTTCTCCGATTCGTACCAAATAACGAGCTAATGAATCTCCATCTTTTTGCCATTGAATTTGCCAATCCAACTCATCGTAACATTCATGATGATCAACTTTACGAACATCCCATTTTACTCCTGAAGCTCGTGGCATAGGCCCTGATAAACCCCAATTTATGGCTTCTTCTCTACCAATAATACCTACTCCCTCAACTCGTTTCAAAAAGATAGGATTTCGTGTAATAAGTCTTTCATATTCATCCATCTTCGGTAGGAAATAATCACAAAAGTCTAAACATTTGTCTACCCAACCGTAAGGTAGATCTGCGGCTACTCCCCCGATACGAAAATAATTATGCATCATTCGCATACCAGTTGCGGCTTCGAATAAATCATATATCATTTCTCTTTCCCTGAAGATGTAGAAGGAAGGAGTTTATGCACCAATATCAGCCATAAAGGGTCCGAGCCATAACAAATGGGAAGCTATGCGACTTAACTCTAGCATAATGATTCTTATATAACTAGCTCTTTTAGGCACCTGAATATTGGTCAATCTTTCTGGTGCATTTGCTGTTACTGCTTCTGCGAACATAGTAGCTAAATAATCCCATCGTGTGACGTAGGGAAGATATTGGACAACTGTTCTATTTTCAGCAATCTTTTCCATTCCTCTATGTAAATAACCTAATATGGGTTCACAACCAGTAACATCTTCACCATCTAAGGTAACAATAAGTCGAAGAACACCATGCATTGATGGATGATGAGGGCCCATACTTATTATCATGGGATCTCTCTTTGTAGTGAGCATGGTCGTATGCCGCTCTCCCTCGAATAATTCCAGAAATGAATAAGAATAAGGAAATTTTCATTCTTCATATTGATATAATTACAGTGGATGCTTAGCTAAAGATTCTAAAAGATAAATTAACGTTTTTTCAGTCCGCGAATACGTAATTGATTAATCAAATTTTCGTAACAGAGTGAATTTTTTTGAGATAGATGAACCAAAAGACGTTCACGTTTTCCTAGGATTTTCCACAAACCTCTCTGAGATGAATAGTCTTTGCCATGCAATTTTAAATGATAGGTAGGTTTCAAAATTCGATTAGTTAAATGGGATATTTGAAACTCAACAGATCCTGTTTGTTTTTCGGGAACCAAAGATGAACGAATCAATGTATTTTTAGCCATAGGAACAACAATTGCTCCTAAATTAATTATATGATAGAGAGAAAAAATAAAAATTTTGGATTGTAGCTAATTAATAGTTTTTTTACAAAAATAAGAGCAAGATTTTCAATATCTTAAGATGTCTATAAAATAGAATAACATTTTTCCAAATATTCTTAAAAAACTGGATAAATTCATAGAGAATAAACAAGATTCTATTTGAGTAGTGACAAATAGCACATTCTTTCAAATAGTGATGGATAAATAATAAAAAGGTTCGTAATTTCCATATAATATAATCCAAATTTTTATTTAGAGAAATCCTGATGGAATGCTATAAACAATGATAAAAATTGTTCATAACTGAAAATACTGAATGAAAAAGAGAAAAAAAATGCAAACATTTTTTTTATTTTTTTTTTTTTTTTCAACTGTTTTTTGAGGGATACATACAAATTCTTGACATAGCGAATCGACTTCCATCATTTGTATTAAACCGAAATCTATTCATACAACCCAGATCTTCCAATCGATAGCTGGACCAAAGAGACCGTTTAATCATTTGAGTTTCATTTGCGTTAAATTTTCGATCTTCTTTTTTTATTGGTTCCTCGTAGTTACGTCTATTCTCCCCGGAACAAGAATTAAATTCTGCTCCTTGATTTCCATTTTCCTCTAGATATAAGGAATTCCATATTCCCAATTGTATACGACGTTTCGAAGGTAAAATATCTTCGAGATTAAATGAATCTGAAATAATTATTTTTTCTTTATTCTCAATAACTTTTACGCGTAGTATAGATTCATGAATGAAATCAGATATTCTTCTAAATCTACTTTTAAAATTTAATAGAATACTTATCATTTTATACATCAGAATCTCGTCGTATAATACTTCTGGTAAACGATGTCCCAAATTTTTGAATATTTTATTTGTGCCATCCATGCAAGTATAGTTATAAAATAGAACTATATTTTTCAATATCTTCTCATAGAGAGACCGAAAATTGACTCCTTCAGCTGAATTTACTCCAAATTTAATGATATTCAGAAGATTCGTTGTATTTCCTACTATTTCCGCTTTCTCTGCTATCTGTTCAGATTTCAAATTCCATCGCTCAATATACTTATGAGATTCTCTTTTCTCAAGTGATCTTTTTTTTGCATAATCATCTTTGTCTTTCCTTAAAAGAGATCTCTTTGGTTCGTGTATGAAACTAAAGTCACAAGTTGTTAGAAATTCATACATTTCTATAATGTTGAATTTTTTTAGAATCTCTGGATATAGCCATGAATATAAATTGGAATTTAAATGAATATTTTTTTTCCTATCAATTCTTTTATACTCACTATTCTTTCTACCATTGACTAATTTATATTTACGTATCTTTTGAATACGATCATTAAACACGATTTCTTTTTTTTCATCTTGCCATATTGGAAATCTTTCAATGTCCGAATCTTCTATAGAAGCAAGATAACTATAAGATAAAAGATTATATTTGTACCGTTCGTTAAATTTCCCCGTTTCTTTCAGATCCGCAATGAGTTTAGAATAAATACTTTTTTTATAAGAACGTAAAGATTTATATTTGTCAAAATTATCAGAAAAATAATTTTCTATTTGCCAATGTTCAGTAACCTTATCTTTCCATCTCCGTGGTGCAATCTTACGCCATATCCGTAAAGGTACATTACATCGATGAAAACATTGTAACCATTTCTTCCAGTCCTTCTCTTCCAAATCCCGTGGCTTCCTGGAACCGAGTATTCCCTCTTCATTTGAAAAAGCTTCAATATTTTCTTCAATAAAGAGATTTGATATCCGGTGCCTTAATGATTCCACTGGATAAGACTTATTCATCGTTCTCATTTGCCATATTTTGTGAAATACATATGCTTGGGATATTAATCCCGTATCCTGACTAGGATGAACCTTGAAATATTTCATTTCTTTACTAGAAATGATTAAATCTTTATTGAAAAATTTATTATCCTTCGTTTTTGACCGAGAAATAAAAAATTTTATTTTTTTATAAATTGTTGAAAGATCTCTTGTCAATCCCATTTTTAATTGTATTTTGAACCAAATGAGATGAAGAAAAACTACAAAATTTCTATTCATTTTTTTTGAAAGAATCTTGATTAAACAGATCCATTCCTCGATCAATTCCATACTTCTTCTATGAAAATTCACAATTATTTGATGATTTTGAATTGATATCTTTCTTGATCTCAGTTCTTTCTCATTACCGGGATACACTCCATTCTTCTTTTTTGAATTAATATTAATTTCTAGTTCATCAGAATGGGTCTGTTCAGTAATTCCTCCAATCTGATTACTTTCCGGGGCTATGAAATCCCTTAATTCTTCAATATTCGTTCGAGCTTCATATCCAGATTGATCTGGAATTGCTGATGAAAAATTTTCATTACATTTAAGTGTAATTCCAATTGGTAATTCATCAATTATTTTGCTACTTGTCCCAAAATTTGTTCTGTGTTCATTATCTGGTTCAAGGCTAGATATATCATTACTCGTAGTTTTATTGGGCTGAGCATCTAATATTGTTAGATCTTTTTTATAAATATTTGATTCTTTTTTTAATGGAAAAAACTTGTCAAAGATTTCTGTAATTTTTTTCGATAAAATATTTATTTTCCATCTTTTTTTCAATCCCCCAATTAAAGGCTTAAAGAAGGAAGGGTTTTTTTTTATACTGCCAAAGGGTAAATAGGTTTGAAATCCCAAGGCTGTTAAAAAACCATAATCAATTTTTTTATTTTTTGCTATTTTATTTTTTGTTAAACTATATGAATTCGTTTCGAATCCAGGATCACGCCACTTCAAATGAAAAGGATTTATAATTTTTATTTGAAGACCATCTCTATGCCACGAAAATGGTAATTTGTTCACCGAAACTTCGGTACCATCATAAGTACATCCTATAAAAAATTCCTTATTCCAATCATTCCAATCTTCTGCCCATTCCTTAGTTTGGAATAATAATAGATAACTAATAGTTTTAAATATTATTAATATAGGTAATACTATATATTTTCTAAAGTATAATTGGCTGATTAAAGAAAAACCTCTTACCAAATGAGCAAGCGGAAAATCAAATCTGTTTGCCGTCGCGAGACGATTAGCTTTTGTTACTACTTTTATAGCAAAAGCCTTTTTCGAAAAAAAGGCTATTAATCCTTTCATTTTCTTCTCAGGATGTGCAAAAGTCGGTTTTACATTTACGCCTATTATGCCCGGAAAAGAGAACGTCGTTTTTTTCAATATTCTCAAAAAAAATGGAGAATGCATTTGCAATTGTAAGGATTCTTGTAATAAAGCTTTACGTCTTCGAGCACGTATGGATCCTAATATCAGGTTCCGACGAAAATCTGGTTGTGTTGCGAAACTTTTCACAAATCTAAATTTTTTATTCTTTTTTCTAATAAAATCTATACTTTTTATTCTGAGGGAACGAATTCCACTGTATAAATTCATAAAATCGAATGCATTGTTTATTAGTTTTAAAAATAGAGGTTTTTCTTTTTTAATTTCTCGGAGTTGGGGTTCCTTATAGATCTGTAATATTTCCACTATTAAAGGGGAAGAAAGATTTTCTTTTACTCCAGTAAAGTTACCTGAAGATAAATCATCTGTTTGCCAAGCATATTGAAGTTTCCACCATAGAGAATAATCGTCAGTCAAAATACAAGGTGATTTTGGTATTGCAACTCCTTCACGTAATTCCCTATTCAGAAGAGGATCAAACCCTTTAAGGAAAATATCGTTCCCGTGATCGCATAATTTATTTTTTTTTTCAATAACTTTTTCTATTGAAGATCCTTTGTCTAAAGCTCGAATTCTATTCGTTAATTCATTATTCAAATTATCTTTTCCCTGTTTTTCGGTATCAATCCATTCCTTCTGACAAAGATCTTCGAATGACGAAGGAATATCCGAAAGATTGAAATATTCCTTGAAATTTATTTCAAAAATTGACAAACTAGGTGAAGATGTGAAAGATATTCTTTGTCTCCCATCACTCACACACGCGTCAAAAAAATATTGAGACATCTCTGTTTTTATAGGAGTCATCGCCTTGAAATAAAAAATATCTTCCTCGACATATCGGAATGGTCGGACCCATTTTCGGTAATCGAATAAGATAGTAGGCCACTTTTTTAACCACGATAACTTTTTAGCTTCCTTTTTTTCAAAATTAGAATATATCCTGTTATCGAAGAGAGGTACAGGAGCTCTACCCAAATATAATAGACAGAGAGCTATATAAATGATACGGGAAGTTCGAGCAAAGAGAATCCTTACTAAATAAGAAAGCCTATTATCTGTATCTGAATCGGGTTTTAAAACGGAAATAAATTTGGCCAAAATTCCGGGAAAAATGGAACCACCCAACCACCAGCCATAAAGGCTACTTATTACAAATAAAAATTTATTACTATAACGGAAAGTAAAGAGTTTGGCTAATCTTGCTAATACAGGACTTGGTAAGAGAACAGGATTGAATAATGAAAGGATAATAATATCCAAAAATGTTAATGTTCTTCCTTCATAGACAAATTGAATATCATCAGATTTCCGGACTATTTTTGCACGCCTAAAATGATAATGATATATTGGTCTTTTTTCTTTTTGCAATCGGTGACATAAAAGACGATGCCAATAAAATAACATGTACGGTAAAACTAGCAAAGTTATTGCATGAGGTTTCACTAACATGACGTAGAGATGTAAATAGTATACCGATAAAATGATTACCAGTTGTCCTACAATTGAAGTTCCAATAACTAATTTAGCATTAGAATCTTTCCCTAAAAGAAAGGTTCTTACGAGTAAGATCTGAGGAAGACCGATAGGTAATGTTGCAACAAATCCGTAATATAGCCCGAATAGGATCAATGGGCTTGAAACATTTATCCACGGCAATATTTCAATCCGTAATAAAAAAAGTGAAAAAGTTTTTTTTGACGTAATAGGATTACCTCCTCAGAAACGGGAGTAGAAAATGGTTATTAATAGCTGCTTTATCCTCTTCCGAGATTATTCTATTATCTCTCTTATTATCTTTCTTACAAGCAT